ACTTATATACAATTATATACAAAATATATAAATACAGAACCCGTCGTAAAAATAAATTAGTCTTTTTCGGAAATTCTCGGTAAGAAAGAAGGGGATGTATTTTTTTTTGTTTTTTTTGTTTTAAGAAAAGGAAAATCTTATTTCCCGAATCCTTGTACATTTCAATTTGAATTAGGAATTATGTGTCCAACTCTAAGCAGCCCTTAACTACATATGCATCTGATCATATATGTATTATCTATTCCAACAAATAATACAAAAGAAGGAGGTTTTTCAATGCGAGATCTAAAAACATATCTCTCTGTGGCACCAGTACTAAGTACGCTATGGTTCGGGGCTTTAGCAGGTCTATTGATAGAGATTAATCGTTTTTTCCCGGATGCGTTGACATTCCCCTTTTTTTCATTCTAGTTATTGTCATGGTAAGGAATGAAGAAAATTAGAGATCCAATCAAATATTGGTGATGAATCCCTCTCTCCCTCTTTTCTCTTTTTTCCCTTTTTAGAATAAGGGAGGAAAGAGAAAGAATAAAAAAAGTGGATTCAACATTCGGGCTCAAGTTCGAATTAACTGAATATTAATCATAGAGGAATGGGGGTAGAATAGAAAATGGCGGTCTAGGGCAAGAGTATTATACAAGATAAGATACTTAAATGATTACTTCAATTTGAAATATACTTTAGCAAAATCGTTGTATTGTACTATGACTTTGTTTTACTATTACTTTATTTTCTATTTTCTTGATTTTAATCTTTGACTTTTAGAATTGGATTTCAAGTTAGTAATTTCTATTTTATCCTTTCTTCGTTTTGAATCGAAAATAGAAGAGTTGAGTAAATCCAAAATCCAAAGGAGGTTCATGGCCAAGGGGAAAGATGTCCGAGTAACGGTGATTTTGGAATGTACTAGTTGTGTCCGAAACAGTGTTGATAAGGTATCAAGAGGTATTTCCAGATATATTACTCAAAAGAACCGGCACAATACACCTAATCGATTTGAATTGAAAAAATTCTGTCCCTATTGTTACAAACATACGATTCATGGGGAGATAAAGAAATAGAGCGAACCAAGTACCTGTGTCTTACCCTTTCAAGGAAGGGGAAAAAATGACATTATATATAATTATATATAACATATTTAAATAGAAAATAAACAAATCCTATTTCTTAATTCTAATTCATTTTAAATCCACCCAAAATAGGGTTTTATAGGATTTTAGGGATAAGGAATAAATTAAACAAACAAACCATGGATAAATCCAAGCGACCTTTTCTTAAATTTAAGCGATCTTTTCGTAGGCGTTTGCCCCCGATTCAATCGGGGGATCGAATTGATTATAGAAACATGAGTTTAATTAGTCGATTTATTAGTGAACAAGGAAAAATATTATCAAGACGTGTGAATAGATTGACCTTGAAACAACAACGATTAATTACTCTTGCTATAAAACAAGCTCGTATTTTATCTTTGTTACCTTTTCTCAATAATGAGAAACAATTTGAAAGAACCGAGTCGACCGCTAGAACTACTGGTTTTAAAGCTCGAAATAAATAGGCTTACTTTTTCTTCACTTGAATCATAATTACAAGAATCTAGATTTGAGTGAATCTAGATTTGAGTATCGTGTCGTAAGAAAAAAATGAATCGGAAAAAAAGAAATCTGTTTTTATTGAATTGAACGTGTTCATTCATTTTGACTACTTTAGCATATTTTCTCATACTAATTTCTACTCTACCTTCCCGGAGTTCATTCTCCGGGTAACTCAATTTAAATTATTCTGGTGGATTCTTTCCAATCTACTTCCTTTATGATTTCGTTCGAAATCATATAAAGACAATTCCTATTTAATATAGCTATTTGTGCAAGTATTTTACGGTTAAGAAGCAACTGTCTCTTGTACAGATCGTGTATTAATCTACTATAACTATAGGATACTCCCCTTTCGCGAATTACTGCGTTTATCCTAGTGATCCACAAACGACGAAAATCTCTCTTTTTCCTATCCCTATCCCGATGAGCCGAAACTAAAGCTCTTATTTTCTGTTGAGTAATAGTTCTAGTAAGCCTTGAATGAGCCCCTCGAAAGCTTGATGCAAATAACCTAATTTTTGTTCTACGTCTCCGAGCTATATATCCCCGTTTAATTCTGGTCATTGAATAAATGAAACTTTGACGAATAACTAATTGATTGCCTTTCTTTCAGTTATTCTTTTCCCCTTCCTAGTCTATTAATAACAAAACGGATTTTTCCAATGTATAAAATCAAAATTCCAATGGCTTTGGCTACTCTAACCTTCCCGACCACGATTTTTTATTTTTTTTTAGGTATTTCACTGCGAAATAAGACAGAAATAAGAAATTGTATTTTTCTAGGTATCAAAAATAAAATATAGTAAATAAAAGAAATAAAAAAAGAAATTGTGGGTTCCTTCGTTTCTATGGTTACTTCTTAAACGGTAAGGTCTTCTCTATACACCGGAGCCTTTACTTTATACTTTAATTTAATATTTAATCAACTAATTGATATTATTGGGAACTTGTATAGTTCACACGCTTTGGCTCTACCCATGAATTATCCAGTAATAGGTCTTTCACAATCAGATCTACCTATACAGTAACGGTATTAAATTATGAAAGTTTGCTGGGTAGCTGACCCTCTTAGTCCGTTCTTGCCAGATTGGGAGCCTACCTAATCTTTATGTTTTATGCTTTTTAAATAAGATTTCCTCCGCTTAATGGATAACCATTTGTTACCAATGGAGAATTTCTTATCATGTTAAATTCAGGTGATTGGATTTACACCAACGGAAACCATAAACTTCATACACAATAGGGAGATATGGTAGAGTTTTTTTTGAATAATGGATGGAGTTCCTTTTTCCATCCTATCCCATTCACCGGTACTGATCATTGATACTGTAAAAGTAGTTTTCTTGCTTTTGTGCCAGCTCATGATCTAAACGAGTCGCACATACACCCTAGTACATGTTCCTCGACGCTGAGGGCACCCCCGAAGAGCGGGGGATTTTGTGACATTTCTGATTGGCTGTCTTGTATTTCTAATAAGTTGTTTAATAGTTGGCATGTTGAATCGTATACATAATATGATGGGTTGGTTTAGATTGATCCTAACCGAACGATGGTGAATTACTTCTATTTAATAGAATATTCAATTCGAAGATAAAATCTCAAATCACAGATTTAGATTTGCGTAAAGTTGCTGTGTTTTGTCGTCAACCGCTACAGCTACAAAATCAACAATTCCATAAGCTTCGGCTTCTGTTGCTGACATAAAAATATCTCTTTCCATATCTTCGGATACAACCCAGAAGGGTTTGCCCGTTCTTTCTGCATAAACCTTTGTGAGGGTTTCACGCAGTTTCAGCAGTTCTCCCGCTTCCACGACAAATTCGCCTACTTGTGCCATATAAAAACCACAAGCGGGTTCATGTATCATTACCCTGATGATATAACAAAATAAAAGCTTCTCCTATCTCGCATGATAAAGCAAAGAGAAAAGAAAGATAAAGAATAGAAAAAATATAGAATTGAACAACCGTACAGGCATCTTTTGTGCATACGGCTCTACAAGAAAATTGACCCCTCTCCTTTCTATTGAAGAAAGAGAAAAATAGAATCTATCAGACTCAGATGGGTAAATAATCAAATTGCCATCCTTCCTTTCGGAGTAGTTCAAAAATACTATGATGGCTCCGTTGCTTTATATGTTTATTTTTTCTTTTTTTTGTCTGTGATTCAGCAATCCCAAAGTTTCTTTTTAATCCGATCAAATAAGGAAAAAATCTTTTTTTTTTCGTACTCTTTCATAACATAAATATTGTTAAGAACTCTCCGGCATGAAAACAAAAAAGTTTGTGACGCTGAACTGAACTCCCGATAGATAAGAGCAAATCGGAAATACCCCTTATCTCATACTACTCTCTCGATACAGAATCTAATGTTTTGAAAAAAAAAACAATACAAAAATTTCTCATATCGAATTCGAAGTGCCATGCTATTATTACTTAGTATTCATATGGCGAAGGCATAGTCTTCTTTTTTATCTCAAATAAAAACCCCATTGGCGCCAAGCGTGAGGGAATGCTATACGTTTGGTAATTTGTCCTCCGACCAGGATAAAAGATCCCATTGAAGCAGCTAATCCTATGCATATTGTATGGATATCTGGTCGCACAAATTGCATAGTATCATAAATGGCGATCCCAGGTATTACCCAGCCCCCAGGAGAGTTTACAAACAAATACAGCTCTTTGGTCTCATCCTCCATACTGAGATATATCATAAGACTAATAAGTTGATTCGCAAGCGGAGTATTAATCCCTTGGCCTAAAAAAAGTACTCTTTCTCGATAAAGTCGGTTGATTAGGGTAAAATTGTATCCCTTAGGAACCGTACATGCGCCTTTTGATGCATACGGTTCAAAAAAATTGTGAATCAATGTATAGATTCCAGTCCTCTTTCTTTTTTTCTAGAAAGGTTCTTTCTTATTTCTAACGAAAGGGCTTTTCTTCGATTTTTCAATAAAGACGAGTTTTTACTCCTTTTTTCTATTTTCGATTTTCCATTATAAAATTCGAAGTTATAAGAAAGGGTCATTAAACTTATCGAATTAACTTCTCATTGATGTATTCTTTCATCGAGATTAAATCCAAACCGCGATGGTATTTTCTTGTTCCTGAATGGGTCTTTTTCATCTTTTTAGGTTTATGCTCTACTCCGGGTAAAGATCCGCCCGATTTGGATTTGTACATATAGGACAAATGCTCCCATTACCATTTCTTTTTGTATTTCTTTTTTTTTTTTCAATTCATTTTATACAAGTATTTATTAGAGTTGAGATAACTTTGATTGACAATTAGGATCTCTTTACAAAGAAAAATATGAATAGCAATCGTAGATATCTTACCAATCCAATTGGGTTTTTTCTAAACGGAGCCTGGATACTTCATTTTTTTAGTCCAACCAAGCCAACCATAAATTATTCTAATTGAATTATTCTAATTGATAATAGTAATATGAATCCCTTAAAAAATGGATCTAATTGCACTTCACGCTCCAAATTTTTGATGATTCAATTTATCTTTCTTGGGCGAAACGGGGGATATCTCGATCGGGGGAGAGAACGGGGAAATACCATATGACCCAATATATCTGACAAGTCGCACTATATGTCAATCCAAGATGTAATTGGCTCTCCAGGATTTCGGAATATAACTTTTGGAACACCAAGAGGCATTAAATGAAAGAAAGAATTAAATACTATATTTCACTTTGAGGTGGAAACGTAACAATTTTTTTTATTGTCTTTATAATATTCATATTGGTTTTTATCGTATTTATTTTATCCATAGATTCTAAAAATTCCTAAAGAAAGACAGAATGAATAAACTCAAATTATTACGAATAGGTCTTTCTAATGATAAATAAGTATGGACTCATTCGCTCATAGAAAATGGGATCAACTCCCCCATTGCGTATTGGTACTTATCGAGTATAGAATAAATCTGCTTCTCTTTGTTCCTACGAACAGAATTGTTCCATTATTACCAACAGAATAGAAACCCTTGTTCGGAAATAATCGACTGAACAAGAGTGGTCCATAGGATAGTTATATTATAGTCTTTTTCAATGCAATAAAGTTACGTAGTGTCCATTTATCTTTGATATAAGGGGTATTTCCATGGGTTTGCCTTGGTATCGTGTTCATACCGTTGTATTGAATGATCCCGGTCGGTTGCTTTCTGTTCATATAATGCATACAGCTCTGGTTGCTGGTTGGGCCGGTTCGATGGCTCTGTATGAATTAGCAGTTTTTGATCCTTCTGATCCTGTTCTTGATCCAATGTGGAGACAGGGTATGTTCGTTATACCCTTCATGACTCGTTTAGGAATAACCAATTCATGGGGCGGTTGGAGTATCACAGGGGGGGCTGTAACGAATCCGGGTATTTGGAGTTACGAAGGTGTAGCGGGAGCACATATTGTGTTTTCTGGCTTATGCTTTTTGGCAGCTATCTGGCATTGGGTGTATTGGGATCTAGAAATATTTTGTGATGAACGTACAGGAAAACCCTCTTTGGATTTGCCAAAGATCTTTGGGATTCATTTATTTCTCTCAGGGGTAGCTTGCTTTGGTTTTGGTGCATTTCATGTAACAGGCTTGTATGGTCCCGGAATATGGGTGTCCGATCCTTATGGACTAACGGGAAAAGTACAACCTGTAAATCCAGCGTGGGGCGTGGAAGGTTTTGATCCTTTTGTTCCAGGAGGAATAGCCTCTCATCATATTGCAGCAGGAACATTGGGCATATTAGCGGGCCTATTCCATCTTAGCGTCCGTCCGCCACAACGTCTATACAAAGGATTGCGTATGGGAAATATTGAAACCGTCCTTTCCAGTAGTATCGCTGCTGTCTTTTTTGCAGCTTTTGTTGTTGCCGGAACTATGTGGTATGGTTCGGCAACTACCCCGATTGAATTATTTGGGCCCACTCGTTATCAATGGGATCAGGGGTACTTTCAGCAAGAAATATATCGAAGAGTTAGTGCTGGGCTAGCAGAAAATAAAAGTTTATCAGAAGCCTGGTCTAAAATTCCTGAAAAATTAGCTTTTTATGATTACATCGGCAATAATCCTGCAAAAGGAGGATTATTCAGAGCAGGTTCAATGGATAACGGGGATGGAATAGCGGTTGGATGGTTAGGACACCCTATCTTTAGAGATAAGGAGGGGCGTGAACTTTTTGTACGTCGTATGCCTACTTTTTTTGAAACATTTCCGGTCGTTTTGGTAGACGGCGATGGAATTGTTAGAGCCGATGTTCCTTTTAGAAGGGCAGAATCGAAGTATAGTGTTGAACAAGTAGGTGTAACTGTTGAGTTCTACGGCGGTGAACTCAACGGCGTCAGTTATAGTGATCCTGCTACTGTGAAAAAATATGCTAGACGGGTGAAATTTTCGAATTAGATCGTGCTACTTTGAAATCCGATGGTCTTTTTCGTAGCAGTCCAAGGGGTTGGTTTACTTTTGGGCATGCTTCGTTTGCTTTGCTCTTCTTCTTCGGACACATTTGGCATGGTGCTAGAACCTTGTTCAGAGATGTTTTTGCTGGTATTGACCCAGATTTAGATGCTCAAGTCGAATTTGGAGCATTCCAAAAACTTGGAGATCCAACTACAAAAAGACAGGCAGCCTGATACAACATTGCTTTGGTATCTTTCTTTCGCCCTTATTTTCTTTCTTTTACTTTTATTGACATAGGGTACCAGAGAAATCTTTATTTGAATCAACTTCATTTTTACTCTTGTTCGTTCTTTATCTGGAAGATGATAAAAAAAAGGAAATAAAAAGAAACAAACAGGTATGAAAGCTATAATTGTAAACCACGATCGAATCTATGGAAGCATTGGTTTATACATTCCTCTTAGTCTCGACTCTAGGGATAATTTTTTTCGCTATCTTTTTTCGAGAACCGCC